AATGAAGTGCCTGATTAAAGGATTACCTTGATAGGGTAAATCAAGTAGTGTTCTCCTACCTTCATTATTTACATTTAATAGAATCAAACTATCTCTTAAAGTATCAAAAACTTTTGTGCTTCATACACTATAATGTAGAAAGATAAGCTAAGGTAAGCTCGTAGGTTCATACCCTATTTATGGGGGCAATCCCCTCTTTCTAATGTTACTTCATCCCACTCGAATCTTATTTTATACCACTTTATTTATAGGAACAATTATTACTATTTCCTCGTCTTCTTGATTAGGGGCTTGAATAGGGCTAGAAATTAACCTTCTTTCCTTTATCCCCCTAATATCCAACAAAAATAACCAATTCGCTACAGAAGCCGCCTTAAAATATTTCTTAGTTCAGGCATTAGCCTCAGCCTTCTTATTGTTTGGGGTGATTTGTTTAAGTTTGTACACTCAATTTACTTTCTCCCAATTTGCAGCTTTTATCCCGTTTAATCACATTATTAGATCTGCCCTTATGCTTAAAATAGGAGCTGCCCCATTCCATTTTTGGTTTCCGGGCGTTATAGAGGGACTTAATTGAATCAATGGCTTAATTCTAATAACTTGACAAAAAATTGCTCCATTAGTCTTGATTTCTTATACTCTTTATTCTAACTTATTTACTTTTAGAATTATTCTCTTATCCTCTCTTGCGGGGAGATTGGGTGGATTTAACCAAACTTCACTCCGAAAGATTATAGCTTTCTCCTCAATTAATCATCTTGGTTGAATATTGGCGGCTACTCTTTTAGGAACTAATTATTGGGCTACCTACTTTAGATTTTACGCTTTCTTAAGATTCTCAATTATTTTACTTTTTAATTCTTATCAAATTTCTCATATCAACCAAATTTTTAGTCTACCTATAACCAACCAAACTTTAAAACTAGCCCTCTTTTGTAACTTACTTTCCTTGGGTGGGCTTCCTCCATTTTTAGGATTTCTCCCTAAGTGAATTATTATCCAAGGACTAGTACAAATAGGCCTCTTCCCCTTAGTTACTTCTATAGTCCTTTTAACTTTAATTACTTTATATTTTTATATTCGTATAGGGTATTCTGCCTTTATATTAACCCACTCAAACCCTAAATGAAACAATATCCTCCCCTCCTCCCCAACTACCCAATGGTTAGTAAATAGCCTAATAAGTTTATCCCTTTTAGGGCTTTTATTGTGCCCTCTTCTTATTTCTATTATTTAAGGCTTTATGTTAATAAAACAAATAGCCTTCAAAGCTATCAATAAAAGTTTACTCTTTTAAGCCTTAGTAATATTTACATCCTCAGATTTGCAACCTGACATCTTTATTAGACTATAAAGCCTGGTAAGGGAGGGATCAACCCTCCTAAATAGATTTACAGTCTATTACCTTAACTCAGCCACCCTACCGCGACAATGATTATTCTCAACAAACCATAAGGATATTGGAACACTTTATTTTATTTTTGGAGCTTGATCAGGAATGGTTGGTACTTCCCTTAGACTCTTAATTCGAGCTGAACTGGGACAACCTGGATCTTTGATTGGTGATGACCAAATTTACAATGTTATTGTAACTGCTCATGCTTTTATTATGATTTTCTTCATGGTTATGCCTATTATAATTGGTGGGTTTGGAAATTGATTAGTTCCTTTAATACTTGGAGCTCCAGACATGGCCTTCCCCCGAATAAATAATATAAGTTTCTGATTACTACCCCCTGCTCTCACCCTTCTACTCTCTAGCAGCATAGTAGAAAGAGGAGCTGGGACAGGTTGAACCGTTTACCCCCCGCTTTCAGCGGGGATTGCCCATGCAGGTGCATCTGTTGATTTGGCCATCTTTTCTCTTCACTTGGCCGGGGTGTCTTCCATTTTAGGTGCTGTTAATTTTATTACTACAACAATTAACATACGATCTAGAGGAATGACTATGGACCGAATCCCTTTATTTGTTTGGTCTGTTCTTATTACTGCTATTTTACTTTTATTGTCTTTACCTGTATTAGCAGGGGCTATTACTATACTTCTCACGGATCGAAATTTAAATACTTCTTTCTTTGATCCTGCGGGAGGAGGGGATCCTATTCTCTATCAACACTTATTCTGATTCTTTGGCCATCCTGAAGTTTATATTTTAATTCTACCAGGATTTGGAATAATTTCCCATATTATTAGCCAAGAAAGTGGGAAGAAGGAAGCTTTTGGTACTTTAGGGATAATTTATGCAATGCTCGCTATTGGTCTTCTTGGATTTGTTGTTTGAGCCCACCATATATTTACTGTAGGAATGGATGTGGATACTCGGGCTTATTTTACAGCCGCTACTATAATTATTGCTGTACCTACAGGTATTAAAATTTTTAGTTGATTAGCAACCCTCCACGGAACCCAATTAACTTATAGTCCTTCACTCCTTTGAGCTCTTGGGTTCGTATTCTTATTTACAATCGGTGGACTAACTGGAGTAGTTCTCGCTAACTCATCTATTGATATTGTTTTACACGACACATATTATGTTGTTGCCCACTTCCACTATGTTCTTTCGATGGGAGCAGTATTCGCGATTATAGGAGGGCTTGTACACTGGTTTCCTTTATTTACTGGACTCTCCCTCCACCCTCAATGATTAAAGGCTCATTTTGCCATCATATTTATTGGAGTTAATTTAACTTTCTTTCCTCAACACTTTCTAGGGCTAAGAGGAATACCTCGTCGCTATTCAGACTACCCAGACGCTTATGCCGCCTGAAATGTTGTGTCCTCTGTTGGGTCTACTATTTCTCTAGTTGGGGTCCTTATACTCATATTTATCGTCTGAGAAAGTATTATCAGTCACCGACAAGTTACTTTCCCCCTTCAAATAAATTCTTCGATTGAATGATTCCATAGCTTACCTCCTGCCGAACACAGCTATGCTGAACTTCCTACTCTTTTAGATTTCTAATATGGCAGATAAGTGCAATGGATTTAAGCTCCATACATAAAAGGTAATCTTTTTATTAGAAACAAATGGCAACATGAGCAAGCTTAGGCTTCCAAGATAGAACTTCCCCCTTAATAGAACAATTAACTTTCTTCCATGACCACACTTTACTAATTTTAGTAATAATTACTGTTTTAGTAGGTTATTTAATGATTACTTTATTTTTCAACTCTTACACCCATCGGTATCTCCTTGAAGGACAAACAATTGAAGTAATTTGGACTATTTTACCTGCAATCACCTTAGTTTTTATTGCTCTTCCTTCTCTCCGACTTCTTTACTTATTAGATGAAGTTAGTGATCCTTCCATCACTCTAAAAACTATTGGACACCAATGATACTGAAGTTATGAATACTCCGACTTTCTCCAAGTAGAATTTGACGCCTATATAATCCCTACCCATGAGTTAGAAGAAGGGAACTTCCGTCTTTTGGAAGTTGATAACCACACAGTTTTACCCATAAACACCCAAATTCGAGTTTTAATTACTGCAGCAGATGTTTTACATTCATGAGCTGTACCTTCATTAGGAGTCAAGGTTGATGGAACCCCCGGACGTCTCAATCAAACGAGATTTTTAATAAACCGGCCAGGTCTATTCTACGGCCAGTGTTCAGAAATTTGTGGTGCAAATCATAGCTTTATGCCTATTGTTATTGAAAGTGTTCCTACTAAAACTTTCATTTCTTGAATTTCTTCAATAAGTGAAGCTTCACTAGGTGTCTGAAGCAAGTTGGGGTCTCTTAAACCTCCTATAGTAATTTAGCAATTACTCCTAGTGAAAGAATTAGTTAAATTAACATTAGTATGTCATGCTAAAATTGTTGGTTCAATCCAGCATTCTTTAATGCCTCAAATAGCCCCTTTAAGATGATTAACCTTATTTATTGTCTTCTCTGGTACCTTAATTTTATTTAACTTAGTAAATTATTTTCTATATACACCTTCTGCTCCTGATTCTTCATCTGCCTCTACCTTTAAGGCTCCTCCATTTAACTGAAAGTGATAACTAACTTATTTTCTGTTTTTGATCCTACAAGTAGTATTATAAACCTTTCTTTAAATTGGTTAAGAACCTTCCTCGGAATTTTATTATTACCTTCTGCCTATTGACTTATACCCTCTCGATATTCTATCATCTGAAATAAAATCACCTCAACCTTACATAAGGAATTTAATACCCTCCTAGGTCCCGCAGGACACCCGGGGAGTACCTTCATTTTTATTTCATTATTTTCTTTAATCCTATTCAATAACTTCTTAGGGTTATTTCCTTATATTTTCACTAGTTCTAGTCATTTAACCTTGACTTTAGCCCTAGCTCTTCCTCTTTGACTCAGCTTTATACTGTATGGATGAATTAACCACACCCAACATATATTTGCTCATCTAGTTCCTCAAGGGACTCCTGCAGTCTTAATACCTTTTATGGTTTGTATTGAAACAATTAGCAATATTATTCGGCCTGGGACTTTAGCTGTACGATTAGCCGCTAACATAATTGCGGGGCATCTACTTATAACTTTACTAGGTAACACTGGGCCTAGTCTTTCATTAACCATTTTAAGCTTCCTAATCATTGGTCAAATTGCCCTTCTCGTCCTTGAATCTGCTGTAGCTATTATTCAATCTTACGTATTTGCAGTACTAAGCACTCTCTATTCTAGTGAAGTAAACTAATGTCCACACATAGCAACCACCCTTACCACTTAGTCGACCAAAGTCCATGACCTTTAACAGGAGCGATTGGGGCCATAGTAACTCTTAGAGGTCTTGTTCAATGGTTTCATCAATATAACACCAACCTTTTATTCTTAGGATTCACTATTACTACCCTGACTATATTACAATGATGACGAGACATCACCCGTGAGGGAACTTATCAAGGACTCCACACCTATGTTGTAACTCTTGGCCTACGATGAGGAATAATTCTTTTTATTGTTTCCGAAATTTTCTTCTTTATTTCTTTCTTTTGAGCATTCTTCCATAGTAGTCTTTCTCCTGCAGTTGAGCTAGGGGCTATTTGACCCCCAACAGGTATTTCCCCCTTCAACCCCCTTCAGATTCCTCTACTAAATACTGCAATTCTTCTAGCCTCGGGAGTCACTGTTACATGAGCCCACCATGGACTTATGGAAGGGAATCACTCTCAAGGCCTTCAAGGTCTCTTCTTTACAGTTATTTTGGGTATTTATTTTACTATTCTTCAAGCCTATGAATATATTGAAGCACCTTTTACTATTGCAGATGCCGTTTACGGGTCAACCTTTTTTATAGCAACTGGATTTCATGGACTCCATGTAATTATTGGAACCACCTTTTTACTAGTTTGTTTACTACGTCACTATTTCGAACATTTCTCCGCCTCACACCACTTTGGATTTGAAGCTGCAGCCTGGTATTGACATTTTGTTGATGTAGTCTGACTTTTCTTGTATATTTCAATTTACTGATGAGGTAGTTAATTAATCTATTTAGTATATTAGTATATTTGACTTCCAATCAAAAGGTTTGATTAACTCAAAATAGATAATCCTTACATTATTAAGCCTCGGTATCGTACTGATTCTCATTACATCAATTGTAATAATATTAGCCTCGCTACTTTCTAAAAAGTCAATCGTTGATCGAGAAAAAAGTTCTCCTTTCGAATGTGGATTCGACCCTAAAAGTTCATCCCGACTGCCTTTCTCCCTACGGTTCTTCTTGATTGCTGTCATCTTTTTAATTTTCGATGTAGAAATTGCCCTTTTACTCCCCTTAATCATTTTACTCCCTTGCACAGCGCCTCTTACTTGGTTTTTGGTTGGGGTGTTCTTCCTTTTTATCTTAATTGTAGGATTGTACCATGAATGAAACCAAGGAGCACTCGACTGAGCAAATTAGGGCTGTAGTTAAAAATAATATTTGGTTTGCATCCAAAAGGTGTTGGCTTCCAACCAGCCTTAATTTCTTTCTTCTACTCTTAAAAAGAAGAAAGAAATTAACTAAGTAGGAAGCGATAGTTTGCACCCAGTTTCGACCTGGTCCTAGATGGAATTCATCCCTACTTTTAAGTGAAGCCAAAATAGAGGCTTATCACTGTTAATGATAGAACTGGGGACTCCCCTACTTAGAAATGTGGTGTTCATGGAAGAGCTGCTAACTCTTCCCCTAGTGGTTAAATTCCATTAACATTTCTAAATTCATATAGTTTACTTAAAACATTACACTTTCACTGTAAAGATAAGCCTCGGCTTTATGAATGTTTAAAAATTCTAAAATCTCCCTAACATCTTCAGTGTTATGCTCTTTATAAGCTATTTAAACATACTATTATAGCTCCTATAAGTATTACAATTCATAAAATAAATGTAGTTAAATAAATCTTTAAATCATTATCCTGTAATCATTGACTGAGGGTAGAGCCTTGTTGGAGAGAAGAATAAATGCCCTGGCCACCTAATATTTCGGTCCATCCTTGATCCATACTTTTAACTATATTAGTTCCACTCTCTAAAGGGAATTTAACCACTCCTAAAGTAGATAAAATAGGTATAAACCACATAGACCCTATAAAAACTACTCTATGATAGTTATTTAATCTCTTATTCTGTTGCCCAATACCAAAGGCAGCCAATTCATATCCTAGTCACCCTCCTCTTAATCTAACTGTTAAAGCCAAAGTCTTTAACACTAAAGGAAGGCAAACTATGGAAGGAGTAGGAAATAATAACCATCTTAATATACTTCCGCCAATTACTGATATCAATAATAATCCTGTCATCCCCCGTAATATGATATGACCCTCATCATTTAAAGGGTGGCAAACTCTAGGATGAAACTCGCCTGTTAAACTATAATAAACCAATCGTAAAGAGTAACATATTGTTAATCCTGTTGAAAAGAAAAATAAAAAGAAAGAAAACATATTCAGGAAAGATAAACTCGCCATTTCTAAAATTAAATCCTTTGAATAAAATCCAGCCAAAAAGGGCATCCCACACAAAGCTAAGTTAGCAACATTTAAACAAGAAGTAGTGTAAGGTATTTGATTTACTAGACCTCCTATATTCCGAATATCTTGGGAATCCTTTATATTATGAATAACAGCTCCGGCACACATAAATAATAAAGCCTTAAACAAAGCATGAGTTAAAAGATGGAAATAAGCTAGCTTGTAAAACCCTATAGACAAAATTCTTATTATTAGACCTAATTGTCTCAAGGTTGATAGGGCAATAATCTTTTTTAAGTCAAACTCAAAGTTTGCACCCAACCCCGCCATAAACATAGTCAAACCAGAAATTAATAGCAAGAAAGAATTAGCTACAGATCCTTGTAACAAAGGACTGAACCGGATTAATAAATAAACCCCTGCCGTAACTAGAGTAGAAGAATGAACCAAAGCAGACACTGGTGTGGGGGCAGCTATTGCAGCAGGCAACCAAGCCGAAAAAGGAATTTGAGCACTTTTCGTTATAGCTGCTAATACTACCAACCCACCGATTAAAAGTATTTCTGGGGAATTCTTCATTGCTTCCAGATAAAAAATATAATTAAATCTCCCAAAATTCAATATCCAAGCAATCGCTAAAAGAAGGGCAACATCCCCAATTCGATTAGAAAGTGCTGTTAACATCCCTGCGTTATAAGACTTCACATTCTGGTAGTAAATGACTAAACAATAAGAAACTAATCCTAGGCCATCTCAACCCAATAAAATTCTAATTAAGTTAGGACTAATAATTAGTAATATTATTGATAGAACGAACATGAGAACCAATAAAATAAATCGATTAATATTATAATCTCCTCTTATATATTCCTCTCTGTAATAAATCACTAAAGATGAAATTAACAATACAAAACTCATAAAAATTAAAGATATTCAATCAAATAAGAAAGTTATTACAATACTAGAGGAATGAAGTCTCACAACTTCCCACTCAATAAAAATAGTAACCTCCTTTATTAAACTTAAAACCCCCAAACCAAATAAAGTACCTCTGGTTATCAATAAAAATACAAAACTAATTAAACAAATAGATAAATTTCATAACATGACCTAGGGTGGTATTCCACATCTTTGACACCACAAATCAAAATCTTAATTAAACTACCCAAGTAAATTCACAGCAATAAAGGCTCTCTTTTTAAAATCAATAAGTTCAAAGGCACTCAATGAAGAAATAATAACAAGTACTCTCGAGAATATCCTCCCATACATGCATACACACCAGAATATAACTTCCCATGTTGGCTATAGCTAAAGAGATAAAGAGTATAAGCTGCACTAAAGAATGACAACAAAGCTAACATCAATATACTAACTCAAGATCACCCAATCAAACTATTTAATAATCTAATTTCGCCTAATAAATTTAAAGTTGGAGGCGCCGCCATATTAGCTGAACTTAATAAAAATCATCATAAAGCCATTCTAGGTATAAAATTTAATAGTCCTTTGTTAATAATTAATCTCCGACTTCCTAACCGCTCATATGAAATATTTGTTAAACAAAATAATCCAGAGGAACATAAACCATGGGCAATCATTAAAGTAAAGGCGCCACACACCCCTCAATAATTTAATGTTATTAGGCCCCCTAAAACTAACCCTATATGAGCAACTGAAGAATAAGCTACCAATGCCTTTAAATCCGTCTGCCGTAAACAAATAAAACTCACTAAACAACCACCTACTAAGCTAATGCCAACCCAAATAAAATTAAATTTTAACCCAAGATTAGTTAATAAATTAAAAACTCGCAATAGCCCGTAACCCCCTAGCTTCAATAATACCCCGGCCAAAATCATTGATCCTCTTACAGGGGCTTCTACATGAGCTTTGGGTAGCCATAAATGAACCAAGAATATTGGTATCTTCACTAAAAAAGCAAATACTATAGCCACATAAAACAATTCAGAAGCTCTACTTAATCTCCCCTTCATTAACAAAGGGATAAACAAGCTCCCTACTCCCTCATAAATATAAAAAATAGCTACCAATAAAGGTAACGAAGCCAATAAAGTATAAAACAACAAATATATCCCAGCTTGAACTCGCTCCGGTTGATAGCCCCACCCCAAAATTAAGAATAAAGTAGGAATTAAAGATCCTTCAAAAAATAAATAAAACAAAAACAGGTTTTGAGTTCTAAACGTACAATATAATATCAGTATTAGAAAAACAATCATAAACAAAAATAAAGTTTGGTAATATTCATACTTTAAAACAGATTGGCTAGCCATAATCATTAAACCACAAATCCAAAATCTTAGCAAAATTAGTCCAAACGAGATAACATCACATCCTATAAAATAACTAACTTGATAGTACAAATAAGGAAGCCCACCCAACAATATGAATATAAAAGTAAGTAAATAAAAAATAGTATGAACCAAATGTCAACAACTAGTAATATAAAGTAACGGAATCACTCCTACTAACCCAAACAAAACCTTTAACATTGTAATACTCTAAAAGATTGGAAATAATCATTCCCATGAGTTCGAATTATAGATACTAAAATAGAAAGTCCCAAAGCTCCTTCACATACAGCAAAAGTCAAGAAAACTATTGTAAAATATATTTCGTGCCCCATATCTACTAAATAAATAAACAATAATCCATATAATCTTAAAACAATGAATTCTAATCTTAAAAGAGTTGCCAATAAATGCTTGCGGCTCGAAACAAAAACCGATCCTCCTACCAATACAATCAATACTAAAACTTCTACCCAAACTAATTTTAACATTTGTTTTAATAGTTTAAAGAAAAACGTTGGTCTTGTAAATCAATAATGAGGATTCCTCTTAAAACTTCAGAGGTAAAACAATTGTCCTATCTTTAGTCCCCAAAACTAATATTTTAATTAAACTACCCTCTGTCTTGACCCAGTTATTTTTATTATTCTCTAGATTGTTAGTAAGCTTTATTTTTATAACTATAAACCACCCCTTAGCTATAGGCCTAGTATTACTCTGCCAAACTCTCCTACTTTCTTTACTAACCGGGCTATTTGCCTCAACATTTTGGTTCTCTTATATTTTATTCCTAGTATTTCTGGGGGGTATATTAGTTTTATTTATTTACGTGACAAGACTGGCCTCAAATGAAATATTTAGTATCTCCTCCAAAGCGCTCCTCTTGAGTGGCTTCTCACTTTCCGTTATCTTATTTTCCGTTCTTTTAAACGACCCTACAATTTGAAGTTCTCCTAATTCCTCAGATCAGTCTTCTTCCTTTATTCTTACTCTATCTACCACTATCTCAGGACTCTTGATCAAACTTTATAGTGCTCCTACACACCTCCTCACTCTCTTATTAGTTATTTATCTTTTTTTAACTTTGGTGGCGGCTGTGACTGTCACCAACATTTACGAAGGACCCCTTCGGTCTAAGTACTAATGTTTAAACCTCTCCGACTTCATCACCCTTTATTTAAAATTGCCAATAACGCCCTCGTCGACCTCCCAGCCCCATCCAATATTTCTGTTTGATGAAATTTTGGTTCCCTTTTAGGGTTGTGTTTAGTAATCCAAATCGCTACTGGACTCTTTCTCGCCATACACTATACAGCTCATATTGACCTGGCTTTTTCCAGTGTCGCTCATATTTGTCGGGACGTTAACTACGGTTGACTCTTACGAACCCTTCATGCTAATGGGGCTTCATTTTTCTTTATTTGTATTTACTTGCATATCGGCCGAGGAATATATTATGGATCCTATATATTTATACACACTTGAATAATTGGGGTTATTATCCTATTTTTAGTTATAGGAACTGCTTTTATAGGGTATGTTCTACCCTGAGGACAAATATCCTTTTGAGGGGCTACCGTTATTACAAACCTCCTTTCTGCTATTCCCTACCTAGGAACTGATCTAGTCCAATGGGTTTGAGGAGGGTTTGCCGTAGACAACGCTACTCTCACCCGATTTTTTACCTTTCATTTTCTTCTTCCTTTTATTGTTGCTGCAGCAACAATAATTCATCTCCTTTTTCTCCACCAAACAGGCTCCAACAATCCTTTAGGGGTTAACAGAGATGTTGACAAAATCCCCTTTCACCCTTATTTCACCTTTAAGGACATCGTAGGATTTGTCGTTCTATTAATAATTTTAACTCTTTTAACACTACTAAACCCTTACCTTTTAGGAGACCCAGATAATTTTATCCCTGCTAATCCCCTTGTTACCCCGGTTCACATTCAGCCTGAGTGATACTTCCTTTTCGCTTATGCAATCCTACGTTCCATTCCTAATAAGCTCGGTGGAGTAATTGCCCTAGTCTTATCTATTGCCATCTTATTTATTCTTCCTTTTGTCAACAGGAGAAATTTTCGGGGTATAGAATTTTATCCTATCAACCAAATTCTGTTCTGATCTATACTTTCCATTGTTATTCTCTTAACCTGAATCGGAGCTCGTCCAGTAGAGGATCCTTATATTCTCCTTGGGCAAATCTTAACTGTTGTGTATTTCTTATACTACCTTTTAAATCCTTTAATATTCAAATTATGAGACTCTCTTCTTAATTAGTTAATTAGCTATATGGATAGCCTATGTTTTGAAAGCATAATTAAGAGGTTCGATTCCCCTATTAACTTTACTTAAAAAAGTCAATTAAACCCCTCACCCTAATGTGATTACCCTTAATCCAGCGAAAAAGATCAAATAGTTTAAGGATAAAGGTAAGAAACTCTTTCAAGCCAAGAACATTAACTTATCATATCGAAATCGAGGGAGGGTTCCACGAACTCAAATAAACATAAAAGACAAGAAAACCAACTTTAAATAAAATATAAATCTCAAAACATCACACCCCAAAAACAAAACACAAAATAATATTCTTATAAAAAGAATACTAGCGTATTCAGCTATAAAAATTAAAGCAAATCCTCCTCTTCTGTACTCCACGTTAAACCCAGAAACTAGTTCAGATTCCCCTTCAGCAAAATCAAAAGGAGTTCGATTTGTCTCTGCTAAACAAGAAGCAAATCAAGCCAAAGCCAAAGGGAGCGTAATAAACATAAATCATCTATAATCTTGGTACATTTTAAAATCTAATAAACTATAACTCCCAACCAAAAACACAAAAGAAAGCAAAATCAAAGCTAATCTCACCTCATAAGAAATCGTTTGAGCCACAGCCCGTAACCCTCCTAATAAGGCGTAATTTGAATTGGAGGCCCAACCAGCCACTATGACAGTATAAACTCCCAAGCTTGTACAACACAAGAAAAACAAAAGACCTAAACTAAAACTATGTAACCCTGTTAAATAAGGTATAATCAACCACACTATTAAAGCTAGAAAAAGGCTTATAATTGGAGAAATATAGTAGGGTAAGTAATTAGAAACAGAAGGATAAGTTTGTTCCTTAGTAAAAAGCTTGATTGCATCCGCAAAAGGTTGAGGAATCCCACAAATCCCAACCTTATTAGGCCCCTTTCGAATCTGAATATAACCCAACACCTTTCGTTCTAATAAAGTTAAAAAGGCCACTCCTACCAAAACACAAATTACCAATAATAAACTTCTAATTAACCCCAAAATAATATCTTTATAAAACATTTACTACCTGAAGAACTAATCTCCATTCAAGGATTCTAAATCCATTGCACTTATCTGCCAAAGTAGTTATTAATAGTATTCACTTCATAAAGAGTATCTTAAATATTTGGTCCTTTCGTACTAAAATATTTCCTTTAATTGAGGATAGAAACCGACCTGGCTTACGCCGGTCTGAACTCAGATCATGTAAGGATTCAAAGGTCGAACAGACCTAAACCTTGAACTGCTACACCCAAGAATTATCCTTAGTCCAACATCGAGGTCGCAACCCTTCTTGTCGATTAGAACTCTCAAAAAAGATTACGCTGTTATCCCTAAGGTAACTTAGTCTTTTAATCATTATCAATGGATCAACTAATCACGCATTTGTGGTCCACTTTAAAAAGAGTTTATTTTATCTCCCCGTCACCCCAACAAAATATATACCTTATTAAATTATTCAACCTCTAAATAAATTACATAAGTTGTATATCAAGCTCTATAGGGTCTTCTCGTCCTCCAAAACCATTCCAGCCTTTTGACTAGAAAGTTAAATTCAAGTTAATTTTAGTGAGACAGCTAATACCTCGTCCAGCCATTCATTCCAGCCTTTAATTAGAAGACTAATGATTATGCTACCTTTGCACGGTCAAAATACCGCGGCCCTTTAAACTTCAGTGGGCAGGCTAAACCTTCTATCCTTACAAAAGGCGGTGTTTTTGATAAACAGGCGAGCATTATATTTGCCGAGTTCCTTACTAAAATTTTTCATTACTTTTATCTATACTTATTTCATCATTATTACCAGTTTTTCTTCATTTTAAACTTTCTCCTAATATATCCATTAAACTCTTTAAAATTAAACCTTACAAAAGTAAATTATAACATTCTTAATTAGATGGCTAATTTCAAGCCTACTAACTTTTTTAATTTTAAAGTTATATCCCTGTTATGGAGCTTATCCCCCTTAACATTAATGACTTTTTAAATGATGAGATTAATACTCTACATTCACCAGCCTCTGAATTAAATTCATTTCTTAGGAAACTAGAAACCTAAAGGATCGGCTAATATTTCATTACAAAAACTATATGTGCAATCAGTTTGCTACCTGAACTGTCTTATTGTTTTAGCTCTCCTTATATCGAGAATTTAAAATCTTTCTCTATATTTAATAAACCCTGATACAAAAGGTACGGCAATATAACCTACTTTATTCTAAAATACTTTTCATTTATTTCATTCTTCCCTCACGGTACTTTCTTATCACTAACTCCATTTATTCTATACCCTATACTAAACTTCCCCTCTCAAATTGGTTTTCTCAACTTATTAAATCTCTTAACTTTTTTAGTTAAAATCACTTTCAAAATACATTGAATTGCACAACTTCCGCTCAGTGTAAGTAAGCCGCTTAACTAATCAAGCTCTATTTTGACTTTCTAGAGACACCTTCCGGTACATCTACTATGTTACGACTTATCTCGCCTTAACAAACGAGAGCGACGGGCGATGTGTGCTTGTTTTAGAGCCTTTATCATAAAATCACCTTTAATCTCATTACACTCAAATCCACCTTCATAAATCTATTCCAAAATATTTCCGTCTAACTTTCACTTATTGTAATCCATCTCCCCTTAATCATAAACTGCACCTTGACCTGACTTCCCTCTTCATTTAGAGCATTGAAGATATTTTCTCAAATTCTTCTTGTGACGGCGGTATACAAGCTGAATACTAGACTAAGTCAAATAAGCGTGGACTATCGATCACGGGACAGATTCCTCTGATTGGACTAAAACACCGCCAAATTCTTTGAGTTTCAAGAACATAACTAATACTACTCAGGCTCCAATTTAACGCTTAAAATAGTAGGGTATCTAATCCTAGTTTCTCATCTAAGTTTCATAACTTCATTCACTAAACTAAAGGTTAACCTCAAACTTTAAAATTTCACCTAACAAAATCTCATTTCTAACCAACAACAAAATTAATTATAAACCAATAACAATCTCTTGCCCCTTTCGTATAACCGCGGCGGCTGGCACGAATTTTGCCGGAGCTAATAAAATTGTTAAATCCAACTATCCTTGAATCTCAATACAAAACACTGCGAATAATGAAATTCGAAACCTTTTAGATTTTCTTAACTAACACAAAACTTCTTACATGTGAAACAATTTACCAGAGAATATTCGAGCTAGAATAAAACTTTAATGGATAAATTATAAGACATGGTGCAGTAATTTCATATCTTATCTAATTATATATCTACCCCCCCCCAGAAGGATTCTTATGATTCTTTTTTACTCTTAAAGAATCATAAGAACAAGTAATACTATTCTATTGTATAAATAGTATAATATACTTATATCTAGGTTCTTAGATCTTAATCATTGATCTAAGAACCTATAAAGTAAATTTACTTATACTATCTTATTGATAATAAGTATATTATATATATATACAAGAAAGATAAATCCAGACCCATGGGAGATCGCTCCGCCATAGTAGTGAGCGATACAAGAAAGATAAATCCAGACCCATGGGAGATCGCTCCGCCATAGTAGTGAGCGATACAAGAAAGATAAATCCAGACCCATGGGAGATCGCTCCGCCATAGTAGTGAGCGATACAAGAAAGATAAATCCAGACCCATGGGAGATCGCTCCGCCATAGTAGTGAGCGATACAAGAAAGATAAATCCAGACCCATGGGAGATCGCTCCGCCATAGTAGTGAGCGATACAAGAAAGATAAATCCAGACCCATGGGAGATCGCTCCGCCATAGTAGTGAGCGATACAAGAAAGATAAATCCAGACCCATGGGAGATCGCTCCGCCATAGTAGTGAGCGATACAAGAAAGATAAATCCAGACCCATGGGAGATCGCTCCGCCATAGTAGTGAGCGATACAAGAAAGATAAATCCAGACCCATGGGAGATCGCTCCGCCATAGTAGTGAGCGATACAAGAAAGATAAATCCAGACCCATGGGAGATCGCTCCGCCATAGTAGTGAGCGATACAAGAAAGATAAATCCAGACCCATGGGAGATCGCTCCGCCATAGTAGTGAGCGATACAAGAAAGATAAATCCAGACCCATGGGAGATCGCTCCGCCATAGAATAAGATTCCTTCTTCTTCCAGAAATTAAAGGAAGAAGAAGA